AAGGCACTTGACTGAAAGGTCCTACCCGACTCATTCTTAGGACAGGCTTAGCTCTAGCTATCTAAAATGAAGAAATTGTACAAGGGATCAATCCTATTTCACAAAGTAACTTCTCAAAGGTCGAAGGCGTAGTATCGATTACTTGTGTTGGACTACCTTTATAGGATAGATCTGATATACTGTTAGGTTTTGGTTGGACTGCTTGGTACGGAATTCACTGAGATTGACTTTAGATATCGCATTTCCGGTATAGCATTTACTGCTCGATATTTCCGGTATGTAATTGACTCGTATATAAAGAAAGAAAGTCTTTCAATTCCTAGTTCGATATTCCAGATATTCCATTAGAATGACTGATGTTGGACTAGCTGACTCCCTAAGCTTTGCCGTATTGCATTAGAAAGTGGGGAATTCCATCGTCTTTGGTATGCGAATTTCAAGCTGCTACTGCTCCGATAGCTGCTTTAGAGGTTGCTTAGCCGGTATCTGACTGAACTAGCTGGTTTAGATTTCATTAGTTGAAAGTCTCGCACTATTTACACTATTTAAACAAAGACTGTGTAAAATGGATATGATATAAGGGAAGGATTGACCTGTTGGTTGACTTCTCAATTGAGAAAAGACTGGAATGAAACTGGCAATGCTCTCTTCGGTTTTCATCCGGTTGGCAATCCTCTCTTCGGTCCTAGCTGAGTTCTGTCTTAGCTTTACGGCAAAGGGATAGGCTTAGCCTATTGAACGGGGAGAGCTAGGCTGCATTCACCATCGAATAACGGGGTAAAAGGCTACTTTCAGATCTCTTTCCCTGTAGTCGTACTATGACTTTCTGAGGGATTGAACTCTAGTCGTACTATTCGATATCATCTAGCAAAGAAGTCAGCTATGGGCAAGACTTGGGGCGGGCCACCAAAGCGGGTTTAACCAGTTAGAGCTCAGCTGACCCCTTCTTTATTCGATTTGGAAGAGCTCTTTTTCTCTTTGGCTCGCGCTTGCTCTATCATTGAATTTCCTCGTTTAAAGATCTCGCGCAATCTAGGGTTGAGCTCTGATTTGATCTCGATGGCCGGTGGCAAAGGAAGCGAAGCGACAACCGCGACTATGTTCCTAGTGTAGAAGAAAGAAAATGGAAGTTCTGGAATTTCCCCCAATGGCTTGCGGAAGCGCTGTTCGTTATTATAGATGCATCTGAGCAGCGGATCATGATGCCGGGGATTTGTTCACAGCGGAAGAAGATAAGTCTTCCTCAAATGGATCAGACAAGTATGTTTCACACAAAAAGAGATCTTTTTAGCTGCCATATTCCCTGTGTCTCTACTGATTTTAGTGCTCTGCCAAAGAAAGCGGTTTGATCCAAAGTCGGCATGAAATCTAAGGCTTTGAGCTCTTTGTCCGAGGACGATCTCCTAATTGCTAGTCCGAATCAAGGGCGAACTCACGATTTGACGGAAGCTGTACGACTGAGTAGCGGATCTCCTGACTCGACTAAAAAAGAATGGACGCACTCTGCCCCCAGCAAAGGACTTCGTTGGAGGAATAAAAACCTAAACTCGATCAAAGAACTGAGACGCTTATAGAGTCTTTTTAAGACAAGGAAGTTCACTCCTAAGAAAGGCCTCCAGAAGGAAGCAAAAAGAGTCGTTACGCCGCATCTAATGCTGAGTAAGGCGACGGAACTTCTTAACCACGGTCTTAGAGAAAGAGCCAAAGCAGGGACTGAAATGTTGATGGCTGGGATTGATGCCCACAATCGGATGCTAGAGAATAAGCCAATAACAATCGAAAGGGCAGGGACTTCTTATTCTTAGACGCCTGCTTGATAAAGGACTTGTTTGCAAGCTAAGGGCGAGACAGATATTTAATTAATTAACAGATTTCACTTTGACTTCTTCTTACTTCTTTGCACTAGTCTCATGGCAATATATCTTTAGCATCCCGACATTCCTTATTGCCCTAAGGCTAGTCACCTCAAGTCTTTGTATGGGCAATGTCTCTTGTTGTATAGCTATTTTCTCCGGGTTCTTCCCGAAGGGGCTAACCGTATTAATAGCTGATTTAAGGTAGTTGCTACTTCGTTGTTGAAAAATGGTTTTCTAGGGTGAACCAACCCATTAGGGTTGTTATCGGTTTCGAGTTCTCGCTGTTCTCTAAGGAAGTTGAGTGAGAAGAAGTAAGAAGTCAAAATCATTGGAGCAAGGCCCTTCAAGCTTAAAGACTAGCAGTTCCTCTCTTTCATGTCATGAAGCAACTGCCCAAAGAAGCTCCTCGGCTAGGGGTTTATGATCAAACCCTAAAAGGGTTCTTGCTAAGACTGCTTTCTCTCTTCCGTATGTGAAATTTTCCTTTCAAGCAACCACATTCAGCAGTGACATCGAAATGTGAGATTGAAACTTTTTCCTTCGCATTTGCTTGTTAACAACGAGCCAACCTTCTGAGGGTTAGGTGAAGGTCTCGTTCCTGGACTGTCCATACATAATAAGAGTCTTCTTAACCATAGTAACAACAATTATTTATACTTCTTCTATAAGAATAAATCCGGAAAGACAGCATTAGATACCTCAGAACTAAGAAGAATGGCAGCCGATGAGATTTACCTTCTTTAGGACAGGAAGGAAGAGAGCATTACAAATTGCCCTATTTGATCTAGTCTCTTCCATTATCGATACCCGTACATACTAAGATCTAGGTAGCAAAGTACGAGTTGGAGAGACACATTTCCTTCCGAGCTCACATTCGTTCTATAGAATATATTCATTTCTCTTCATTATAAGAGAACGGAAAGATGGGGATGAATGCAATACGGAGAGAGGTAGAAAGGCAAGCACTGCACGGGGCCTCTCTGATGCCTACACTTCCCCTGAGGGAAGGGGGGGGGGAGAGGATGATTGCTAGGTCCGCTTACAACAAAGCCACATATTTAATAGAACAAGTCAAGCTAGAAGGAAAGAAAGCACTTTAAGATCGGTCGTGAACCAGAAAGAATGAGCCGCTTCAATACCAAAAGGAAGAAATCAGCACTTGCTTCTTGAGCTGGTACAACAACTCCAGCAAGAAGGATTAGCCGATTAGAAGGCATGGCCAAGGGTACTACAAGCGGAACCCCAGTCCCAAGCTATAGGACGACAGATGAATTAGGCGCTGACTCCAAGACTGATACGATAGGCTTTGAGTCATCAGTTTGATCTCCTAGATGAGAGGGCTATGGGTATAGACCCGAAAGCACCTTCACTGGCCATGGACTACTCAATCAATCGGACAACCGCTTCACTACTTCCAAGACTGAAAATCCAATGATAGAAGAATCGACTGCAGCAAAACTTCCTAAACTAGACTAGAATAATCTTTCGTAGCAGTCAAGGATGAGTTCGATCCATTAGGTTCTTCGATTTGTTCAGAGGGAGTGGGAAAGCTACATAAATTCTTTGGAAAAGCCTGCTTGGAAGCTCTCTTTTAGTCGGAGAAGTGATACCTGTCGACCGTGAGGGAGACTACCGTCGACCGTGAGGGAGACTACCGTCGACCGACCTTAGGAGGGAGACTACCGCCCCTGAGGGGCTTGTTGCTAGAGGCATCCCCTCAAATGAGATTTATCAACTCTACAACAGCTCCGGTTTTAGCAATAAGAGCCCGCCTTCCGGGTCCTATATTCTAGTTACTAGCTTCAAAGGAACTACTAAAAGAAGGAGTCAAAGCATCGGATAGTGCTACCTACGAGTGAGTCACCCGCCTGGTTACCTGTCCTTATGAAGGAAGGTGCGCATGAAAGTCTTTACGGAAGACCATCAAATTACTGATTAGGAAGGTATTTAAGGAATGAACTTCTATTACAGGGATTCTTTTATTAAGACCTTTCGGATAGATAGCCCTATTGAATGAAGGTTGAACACCAACCCGCCTGGAAAGCTAAGAGTCGGCAAAGACCTAGCTGTCGAGGAATGAAAGAAGTCGCTTTCTAGGAGAAGGAGTACGAGGAAGTCAAGTCACAGGCAAGCAACCAACAGGCTAAGAGCTATCTCCCAACCTCTCCCTTATTGACAAAATGAGAGGGATTTCAGGCAATTAGCATATAAGAATTCCTGCCCTAGAAGATCGCATTTCTGACTTGAGCACCGTCTTTAGGCATTTCAGTTCTCAGGATCTTACGAAGAAAGGCTAAAGATCGTACTGAACACAACCCTATGATATGAGTGAAGGCGAGCCAGGAAAGCACCCTGAACTCATAGGGTGAAGGCGAGGAAGCTTGAATTCAGGGGCTCCTAAACAAGAGTTTTGACTAGGTAGATTTGCCCTTCTACGCCGTTTTAGGTGAGTTCGGACTCAATCATTGACCGGAGATTGGGACAGAGTGGATGGCAACTAGCTGACTTCTTCCTGTCACTCGTACAGATCTGATTGAAGATATTGCATTAGAAAGGGATACAAAGTAACTTCCGAAGATTGAAAGAGAGGCAATCCCAGTTCGATACTGGTCTTGTTGCACTTCTTCGAGTTCATGACGGATAGCCCGCTAGGGACTGCTTGGCTTGTTAGCGAGAAAGCGCATAAAAGAATGCCATTTATCGATCGATAAAATAAATAGGCTCAAGTACATTAGTCCGTAACTGCCATTTTGACTAGGTGGATTTTGCCTTCTAGTTGACTTCTTTCTGCGGGATACCCTAGTTAGAGCAGTGAAACCTTTAAGGCAAGAGATGCGGGCAAGTCAGTCGCTAGAACTCCCAGATGCTAATAACTCGCTAGAAGGGGTAGAAAGCCTGTTCTTTTGGTACAAATCCTCTTTATTGAATGAAACTAGCTAGCTGTCTTTGAAGTCAAGTACTTAGCCGGAAAGGCAAGTCCATCGCGGGCACTACCCGACTTATTTCGGTATTGCATATAAGTACAAGTTTAGATGTGGCCATCTAGACAAGTGAAACGGTCCTTGCTGTCGAAGTTTACTACTGGATAGGAATTCCATCGGTATGGCATTAGAACCGCTCGGAGAAGTTCGATATGGAAGGTAT